GAAACAAAAGATGTAGTTGGAATAAAGAAAAGGGCATTTCGCTTCTTTGCTAAGCAAGGATAACTTTACAAGAAGGGCTATAATGGCCATCCTCTCCACCCCTCGAGAGGATGTGCAGCAGGTTCTCGAGGAAGCCCACGCCCCAGGACATATTGGCGGCGCAAAGATATATGATCACCTGATGACCCTGGGGTACTATTGGCCAACTATGGAGATAGATTCAGCAACATTTGTTAAGAGGTGCAAGGTTTGTCAACTACATGGCAACCTCATACATGCTCCAGCCGTGGAGCTCCCTACCCATTTAAAACTTGTGCCCTCGATTTCATCGGGAAAATAACCACTCCCTCGAGGGGAAAATGTTTCATTTTAGTAGCAACAGAGTTGTTCACCAAATGGGCAGAAGCAGTTTCACTACGCCGAGACAACTCTCCTTCAAGTTGAGCCAATGCACTTGTAGCTTTCTCGAGCGCTGCTGAAGTCTGGGCGTACTCCTCGAGATGATGGGTATCAAATCTTGCCTTGGCCACTGCACCCAGCCTGGCATGAACCCATCTCAGATCAAACCCAAAGCACCCCTCCATATCTCGAACGTCCTTCTGAATGTCTTCAAAGACATCAGCTGGTACCTCCCCCGTTACATAAGCAAAAAGTTTGAAGATTCTTGGGAAAAGCATGTCTACCGCGTATCCTCGAAGTTCTCTTCTCTGGGGTTGGAAAAAGTTTAAGGGGAAGCTGCCCATCCGTTATAGTTGCTTCAGAAAGAGAAATTGGAAGGTTGGGCGATCTCCTATCCTGTCCGGTCGTTGTGGCAAGCGAATCTATTGAGAGATATATTGAGCCGGTAAGCGGGATTGACTTGCCGAATAGTGAGATGATGTCACGAAAAACGGCTGCTCATTTCGTATCTTGAAGAAAGTCAAGCAGGAATAGATGGCCTGCCCCTAGCTCTAACTAATCTCTCCACTTTGATAGCACAGGAGTGCTTGCTTTCATTCCCTGCCACCCGCTTCTATAACTGGCTATTCCTTATCGGCATTTCAAGACAAAATCTTTCATGATCCATCCCGGAATTGATAGAGAATAGTTGGGATATTCAACAGGGAGGGAACAGAAGGGGATGACATCAGAAGTAGGATCGTCGAACGGTCTTCTGGCTCCGTGGCTCCTGACCCTGGAAGATGGGATTCCGAGACCAGGACCCTTTTTCATCACTTCCGCTCGTTGCATACCTTGCTCCACTACTGTACGAATAGCATTTCCCGCTGCAGTTTGAGCAGCAAACGGTGTCCCTCTTCTTGTACCCCGGAATCCACAAGTACCGGCGGAGGCCCAATAAACCACCCGACCCCTTACATCTGTAACAGTCACAATGGTATTGTTGAAGCTTGCTTGAACATGAATAAGTCCTTTTTCTACGTGCACTCTTGCGTGAACCAAGACGTCCATTCTTACGTGAACCAGTTTCTTTTCTTTTCTTTTCTTTATTTTCTTTTTCTTTCTTTTTTCTTTTTTTATTCATTCCGGATAAAACCTCCTTGAAGTATCAACTAATGGGGGAGGAGTGAGATTATACAACCCGCCCTTTCTCTTTTTTTCACAAATAGTAAATTTAGGATCTAATTCGGATATCAGAATACCATATATAACACAAAATTGATCCGCCGATTCCTTCGAATCTAGCCTCCCGGTCTGTCATTATACCTCGAGAAGTATAAATAATTACAATCCCCATCCCACCTAAAATTTGAAGAATTCGTTGATAGTTAGAATAGATTCGTAGACCAGGTCGACTGATCCGTTTTCAATTTTGAAAAGTTCTGTTAGGTTCTTAGTAGCAATCGGCGACCTTTTTTTCTTTTACTTCACAGAGCTTTTCGTCTCCTTGATAGCTGGAAGTTCTCCAAAAGTATGAAAAGCTGGAGGACTTTGTACCATCCATTCCGGTGTGGTTGGATTCTGTTCAACAGCCCAAGGACTTGGAGCGCATCTTTTGTTGTTTCCACTGCTTGAAGTGATTGTTACGACCACGAAGAAACGACAAATCCCAACTACAGATATATAAGAGCCAGAACTGCTAAGGGCATTCCATCCAGCGTAAGCATCTGGATAATCTGGAATGCGACGTGGCATACCCGAAAGCCCTAAGAAATGCATGGGAAAGAAGGTCGGATTAACCCCGAAAAAAGTGATCCAAAAATGGATTTGACCTAAAGTTTCAGGATATGTTCGACCAAAGATTTTACCTACCCAATAGTGAAATCCTGCAAATAAAGCAAAAACGGCTCCCATAGAAAGTACATAATGGAAATGTGCAACCACATAATAAGTATCATGTAGAGCAATGTCTAGCCCAGAATTTGCCGGAACTATTCCAGTGAGCCCCCCTATGGTGAACAAAAAGATGGACCCTACAGCAAATAACATGGGTGTTTTGTATTGTATCGAACCCCCCCACATGGTAGCGATCCAACTAAAGATTTTGATTCCAGTGGGGACAGCTATGATCATGGTAGCTGCGGTGAAGTAGGCACGGGTATCAACGTCTAAGCCCACAGTAAACATATGATGAGCCCAAACAAGAGATCCAGGAACACCTATACTGATCATGGCATAAACCATGCCTAGATACCCGAAGACCGGTTTTCCCGAAAAAGTAGAAACGATATGACTTATGATACCGGATCCAGGCAGAATGGGAATATACACCTCTGGATGACCGAAGAACCGAAAGAGATGCTGGTATAATATGGGGTCTCCCCCTCCAGCGGGATCAGAAAAGGTTGTATTAAAGTTTCGATCGGTTAATAACATGGTAATTGCCCCTGCCAGTACCGGAAGTGATAATAAAAGTGGGAATGCTGTCACTAGAACGGACCACACAAATAGGGGTGATCTATGCATAGTCATTCCAGGTCCACGCATGTTGGAGATAGTTGTTATAAAATTGATAGAACCTAAAATGGATGAAATACCAGATAGATGAGGACTAGAAATTGCTGAATCAACTGCTCCTCCAGAATGGCTGGTAATACCACTTAAGGGCGGATAGACCGTCCACCCAGTGCCACTACCCACTTCTACTAAGGCTGGGCTTAATAGGAGCAAGAGACTTGGTGGCAACAACCAGAATGAAATATTATTTAATCGTGGAAATGCCATGTCAGGCGCACCTATCAGAATCGGAACAGACCAATTACCAGATCCACCTATCATCGCCGGCATAACCATAAAAAAGATCATTAAAAAAGCGTGAGCCGTTATTAAAACATTATAAAGTTGATGATTCCCACCAAGAATTTGATCGCCGGGTCGTGCTAATTCCATACGAATCAGTACTGAGAAGCATGTGCCCATCACTCCAGCAATGGCACCAAAGATGAAATATAGAGTCCCTATATCCTTGTGGTTAGTGGAGAACAGCCATCGGACCGGATTTGTCATAAAATTGAGATTCTTTCTTGTAGTTCCGCTTCTTGCTCGAAAAATGAGGAAAGACTTGTCGGAAATAGTTGGCTTGGTCCGACCAAGAAAGGCATGGGAGTTGTTGGGCATGAAAAAGAGCTTTTCGATCTTGTATCCGCTTGCTTCTATCTATAGAAAGATTCTCCTCTCCAACTGCTGACCTATTCACTACCAAGATTGACCTTAGTATCCGCCTTCATGCTTACACGTCCCCTTCAATCCTCCTTTTCTCCTTTATTCCCTGTTCTTTTTCCTCACGCTTCTCTTCCTAGGAAATTCGGCTTCCTTATAACATAACCTATAGAAAAAAAGTATTTAAAGAAAGTGTAATATTGGTATAGACTCACGGAGACTAGATTCTATTTTTTGCTGGATCAACTGTGCGGGAACTTGAAATGCAATTGACTAGCAAAAAGTGTGGGTTAAGAGCTGCTGTTGAGGCTCTCTGTTGCAAATCCTTTCTATACGTTATTTTTGATCCAATCTCGCACTTGGTCTGATCCTATTCTTTACTAATGGTTGTTGACTAAAGGATGCATGGGACTCTTTTTTCTCGTTGCTAGGCTTTCAACCAAGTGCTTTTCCATCTTAGGTGAACGAGCTACGATCTCGCAAGGCACTACTGTAGAGCTCTTTGGGCCTGCCGCTGTCTCAATCGATAAACTTTGAAGATTAGCCTACTGAACGATTCTATCTTTTATTTAAAAATAAAAAAAAAAAAAAAAAAAAAAAAAAAAAAATAAAAAAAAAGAAATTTCCTACTGAACGATAGAGATTATTATTATTTAATTTCAAGATTGATTTTCGTTGAAGAGTTCTCTCTGTCCCTCCGTCCCCCAATTAGCTAGTTGTCCCGTCCGTCGTCCAATCCCTCACTTCGTTTCTGATAGTCCATTAGTAGTCCCTACTGAGAAATCTAGCTGCAATCGAGCTAGCATTGAAATGGAAAAAGTAGAGTGAAAGTAGGACGAGGTCTGCCCTTACACTTCCTGTTAGTAGGAGTGGATTAGTTAGAGTCGGTCCGTTCTCTTGTTTCAGAAGCTAGGGACAAGGCTTCCTCCATCCTATTCAATAGGCTATCGAGCCAAGCCAGATCTGCAGCCAGTGACGATAACTAAGTAGTTAGTATAATTAGTATAAGTAGTAGTTTACTGGGACGATCCACTAGATCCATAAGCCCGTAAGGGAAGATGAATAGCCTTTCTTTTTAAGAACCTCGTTCGATCCCGAACTGCATTCAAAAAAGTAAATAAAGCGAGGGATTACCAAGCTAGAAAGAAGAGTTGGTTTTGAGCTAACTTCCATGATAGGAAAAGAGTGAACTCGAGAGAAGAGAAAGCTATATGCTTAACACATGCAAGTCGGACTCTCTTTTTTAGATTCACTCTCTTCCTCTCCCTTATGGTCGACGTTCTCTCCTCCCATCCTCTCCTCTCCCTACCGGTCGCCGAATAGAACTCTTCTTTGCCGTTCTGGTTAGCTTTAGGACTAGACAACCCCGCCGGGAGCCAAGAGAAGTAAGCTTAGGCTGCACATGTTAGATCCGATTCCAATTTGACGAATTACCCTCTTATGTCAAATCTGAAAAGAACCTATTCCTATTCGTCGTAAACAAAAGGCATATTAAACAAAGGTCTTACGGAGTCTTGTCCTAAAGTCCCACGCATGCCTGCTCTTCGTATATAGAGACACGATTCTCGACATCCTGCCTTTAAAGAGGCGCTTCGATAGACGATCAGTTATCAGTCTAGTTCGACACCTTGTTCTCAACTGAACTAGTAGACAGACGCCTCTGGGCATTTCTCAAAAGAGTTAGATCCGCCTAATCAATGTAGTAGTTCAGCTATTCCTTTGACAGACAGTGAAAGTTTCAGGCAAAGACAGAGGATCCGATCCTGTAGTCAACTACCTGGACTATTCAAAATAGAATAGACTGGATTAGCGAGATCCGTTTTCATCCGAACCCCATCTTGTTAAGCCCAAGAGGCACGAGCTATATCTTACATACTCTATTGTCCGATCATAGCCGTCTGAGAGTCCTGCCCGAGCAGGAGGAGCATCCAATCCGTACCTAGGTAGAGGAAGCTGATCCGCCGTATGCACTTCCGACTGACACAATCGACAGCTTGAGGAAGAAATGTGCTTTAATACTTTCCGAGTTTTGCAAGAATAATAATCGTGAACATGAGACCTTCGTCGACATCATACAAGAACTGACCTTAAAAAACAAGATAAGCGAAGGCGATGAACTTTCGCGTGAGGACTTTATTCACATTTTACGGACTTCCTACGGCTTACAGAATTCGGAGATAGTGGGGATAGATAGGCTAGGAAATATGAAGAGCTAACGGGATGCTTACCGACTGAACGAACTTCGGCAAAAGGAAATGAAACGGGCGGGCGAAATGACATGAGAGAAAGAACCTCTTGGTGGAGTCCAGTCCCTGGGCGGCTCTCGGTTCTTGAGGGGGATTAGGCGGCAGTTGAAAGAGCTGCTCGAAAGCTTGACGAACAAGGAAAAAGCCGATATATCTTTATCTATTTTATATATCTTTTGATTTTTCTATAGTTGAAAAAACCTTCTTTTGAGAGGGAGGACAAGTCTTTCATTTCCCTTCCCGCCGAGTAAGTAAATTTGTGCTTCCTTTGTCTCACGCAGGAAAGCATGAACTCCAGTTAGTCTGATGCGTAGAATCCGCTTCTGATCATTTTCTTCCGAGAATTGAATATGGAAGAGAGCGAGAGCTCCTTCCTCCTAATCTTTTAGATGTTGTTGACAGAGAGGGTTTGAGGTTTCAATATCCTACTACGAATGAATTGCCTTCTTTGCGAGAGCCTAAATCCGGATATTCCGCAATTTCCAATCCCTGCAGTAGGAGGGGATTCCGCACTTTAAGTTCTGTCTTGGCGCTTTCTTTATTAGTAAGATCCGGGGGATAAGCTAGGATTCTTGAATAGTCTCCATCAGCTCAACCAAGAAAGTGTGTTATTTTGAGTAGTCATTTAGGTGGTAAGAGAAGCCAAGTGAGGAGAATGAGTGAGAAAGGGTCCTATCATATTCAATTTATTCCCTAAATGAGGTCAGGCAGGCACGGCTAAGTCAAATAAATCCTAACTGCTAATGCTAAAGTCGAACTGATAGTAGTAGCGCATCAACAAGTGCCTTAGAGTCACATTGAACCTGAGCAGAAAGCTTGGTTCCATTGATTCTTTCAACCTAGAACCTGTATTAGATTTAAGCTATCAGGGCTGTTTGCCAGAGCTAAAATCGGCTCAGGGGAAAGGGTCGTTGAATAAGCAAAACAACCAATTCCGTTATAGAAGAATTTCCACCTATGGATGAGAATTCGGAATTAGAAATGGATAATGCTGTTTGGACTCCTACCGAAGCTGGGACTCAAGCCCAAGGCATGGATCTGGTTCGAGAAAGGGTGGACGAAGACTTGGTTGAGCCTGAACCCGGTCCTTTGAGGGATCCCTAAATCCTTAAGTCCCAGGATACGGACCCCTCTCCCCTTGAGGATTGGATTGACTTGGTTATTGCGGAACCAGCGTTCTCACTTTGCCAACTTTGAAAAGAGAGATCTACGATCCCCATAAAGGAAAGATAAGAAATATATAATGTCTATGAGCCCTATGACCTTTCACTCCCGGAATGTGCTTTAATGCAAGGAAGCACTTCCCGGACATCTATATCTAGTTTGAAACCTGATATCCTTCTTTTTTCTATTCGGGAACTTCATTCTATTAAATAAAGGCGCCGGTAGGTTTGAGCAACATAGCTATTCTAATCATTGCCAGCAGCACAGCCGTTGACAAATCCGCCTTAGCCTCAGGTAGTTGATACTTTCAGGGGGAGCAGGATCATCATTTCCACTAAAGTCGTGGAACCGGCTTCCATCTAAAAAAAGATGATTAGTTTCATCTATATAAATGGATCATTCTTAATTGGCCGAAGGCAAACGACCTAATGAACCCAACTACGGCAGGGAAGCCTTTATTCTGGGTGTCGGAATGAAAAGTTACCCGGCCAGAAACTTCAATCAATCCTATGGCATTGTGAAATCTCTAATCGGAGGCATTAGCAGTTCAACCTATAGGGACAACGCCAAGCGGAAGAGTCGGGTTCAACAACAACCCGTGAAGACGAAGGTCTGCAATAAGACTTTGTAACTCTAAATTGATTAAAAGAAGAAATTAGCGTATAAAATCTTGCTTACTATCTCCTAAGAGAAGTGCGAAAGGATTGCAGGCTAGATTCAAGGTCTGCGAGTTTCTTGATTCCACTCCGCTTTCAAGCAAGATTGGGTTAGTGTTCCGTGTGAGTAATAGTTGGATCTAGTGGGCGTACTTTTTGACTTTACTTGCTCTTTATTCTCTTATTAAATTGATAGTTAGATGAACAGATCACTCCTAAAAGCAACCGTTCTCTTATTATACGATACCCCCGCCATGGATGATACGATTCCAAGAGACAAAAGCATATTCGATTAGCTACTTAGGAGGAACCACACGGAGGCGATCTCGAACATAAAAAATAGATCAAATTTTCATTTTAAAAAGACAGAAGACCCTCCTAAGAGAGATGGAGAACTCACCCCTCTCTCCTATCAATATTGTTTACACGAGCTTTAGTAAGCCTATCCTGCTAACATCCTATCGCCTGCCTGACCTGCTTTCTGGCTAGCTTCTTTATGGCAAGCGCTACCGTAACCTAGCTAGCGCTACATCTTGCTAACGTCGTCTGAATTGCCTTGCAAGCGCTACATCTATATGGCAAGCCCACGTCGCCTTCGTCTCCCATTGTAGTCGCCTTCTTCATATGGCAAGCGCTACCCGTCGCTTGCACTACATTGTCTGACGATAACCTTGCCTGACCGCTTCCGCTCTGACTGAGCTGACCGTCGCACCTGACTTCTATATCCCATTATCCATAGATCTCCTTCCTTATCGTTGCCGGTCTAAGCAGAAGGTTGCTAAGTCAGATGTCTGGTGAACACATTCGTAATGAGTATGGGTCTAGTAGGTGTACTAGGAAGGAAGCGAGGTACTGAGTTTAGCGTCGACAAGTGGATCTTTATTCTCAATGATATGGGAGACAGTCAAAGCATCAGTCTCAGCATCAACAGAAGAAAAGGACTGACCGACCGCCGTTCAAGAGAGATCCCGGAGGCTCGAACTTTTTGCTAGCTTTGAAACATGGGCCGAAGGAAAGAGGAAGACCAAACAAAGTCGCGGTCAAAGCAAAGAAAAAGATGCCAAAAAAGATTCACTTTAGCTTCTAGCTCGCTTAGTGTAGGTTGCTTGCAATCCTGACATCCCGAGTTACAGTTTGGGGGATTGATTACGTGGCTGAATCTCCCGTTAAGGAGCTTTCCTACGTTCCTGTCCTTGATGTCTCTCTCATTCCGAGGTGAGGGTGAGGTTGCTTGCAAGACTTTCGATAGCTGGCTCGGCCGAACGGAATCACCGATCTAGATACTAGATAGAAGGGTCGTTCACTCCCTATTCTTTAGAGGTTGCTTGCGACGGTAGCATTAGCTAGGCAATCAAGGCAGGTCGAACAGAGTCAGTCCTAGGGTGAAGATCATCGGATGGAAAAATGGATTGAGCTGGCTAATCACTTGATGACCCGGTGGAGAATGGGAACAGAGAGTCGCTCCCATAAACGAATGAATGGGACTCCTGGTCCTGATCGAACCAGAGATTCCGACAACCCGGGGAATCGGCAGAAAGAGATGGGTCGAATACTGGAATCTGCCCAAAAGTCCTGACTTTTTCGAGGCAGGGCTTCGATCCGTATCTGGCCAACTCCTCGAATTCCTGGCTTGCTTATAAAAAGTCGTATTCCATTCCAATTCTGGCTTCTCTCCCACTACTCCACCCTATTTATTCTTATTATTTAACTATTTTAGATTGAACAACGGACAGCTTATGCTTCTAATAGATTCCTAGCTAGTTATGAAAGTACCTGACAAGTAAGTAGGGAAAAGGGCACCCGAGGCTATATTCTATTCTCTTACGAGATTTGGAGGACAAAGAATAGCACGCTTCTCTTGCCTCTAGGAAGAATAGAAGGAACCTATTCTCTTATACAATCAGCTGTGCACAAAGATGTTCCTACAACTATTGAGAGGGAGATACTACGCTTAAGCGAGACCTTACCTCTTATTGACTTGAACAAACCCTTCCCAGTGAGTGTAATATGTTTAGTAAGCTTCTTGTTTTCACGGAACCATTCTCTCATTTCCTCTATCCCTATGAGTCTCCTTTTCTTTTCTTTCTCTTATCCCCTTCTGCATTTAGTAGTGACAAGTTGCCGTGGAAGAGTTTGACAACCGCTTGGCTTGGCTTGGGGACCAAATAGCGGGTACAAGTAGAAGAGGTAGAGGTACAAAACACGTGAGTCAGTGCCAGGACCAGGGGGGACAAGATTCCTAAAGATCTCGACACCTAAAAGAAAGAGCGCACTAAATGGGTGAAGTTGGCTTCCCGGATGGTTACTGGTACGGATTCACCTAAACATCTTCCCATTGAATCAAAGCTAAATAAACTACTGCTCAGGTGGCTGAAAAACTATACACTACTTTCACAATCCGCAAGAAAATAAGTTTTCCCAGTATCAATTTGTCTAAAAGGTCAATTGCCTCTCTATGGCCGAGGAGAACTCCTAGTCCATAGTCGAAGCCCAACATGACTCTTTGACAGTCCTCCTCTTTAGAGTGGCTTCCTCCCGCTTCCAGTCGAGTTTTATAGATTCCGATAGAGTCACCGCTCGCTTTTGCTTTTGACAAGATGCCCTAGTCCTTTTGGTAAGCGTAAGCATTTCGTAAGCAGAAAAAACTAGATATTAAACTCCCGGTATCAGTTACAATGCTCACTATTACGGATCCCACGACGACAGCTCCCGCTGAAGCAATTGTTGCTGCGGAGGTAGCTAAATTACCTATCCGCTATAGACGGAAAAGGCATGCTGTGCCGGACTTAAATAAACCTTAGTTGAAAAAAATTTTTTCTTGGTGGACCAGAAAGAAATTATTGACCTTGATATAACTTTATACCGGAGTAAATGAAGACTCCTAGAATGGCACGCACGAAGAAGCCTACTCAGAGTAGGAATCCCGCACATTATAAAAAAAGGAAAATGGACCTGCAACTACCTTAGACTTTCTTTAAGGAAGATTGCAAATAAGAGCTGATCCTATAATTGTAATAGTAAGATTAGGATCCCGACTCATCTGTAAATTTAAGGCATATAAGGTAAATACATAGATATAGGGAAACTTACGTATACTATACCTATAGGATCCTTTCTCTTATGAAAAGGAAAACTACGGGATAGCTATGCCGCAGTCAAAAAGACATATTTATGGATATGTACTAAGCCAGCTCTTTATACTAAGGCGTATCAAAAATGGGGTTCGATATAGGGAGTCTTTGCTGTTTACTGTTTACTTTACCTTTACCCAGCTTAAAGAACTGTGCCATAAATTCATAAGAACTGCTATTTGTAGAGCTTCTATAGCTTCGAGCCCTTTAGTTCGTTATCAAGCGTATAGCTTAGAGGGTGATCGCTGGCCACAAACTTGCAAGAGTCAGCTATTTGTTCACATTCAAGCATTCGTTCCCCACGTTCGAGCTAGTCGAATCAGTACTTATTGTTATACCGTTCGTGCCCCTCAGAGCCACTTAACTCGCTTTCAAGAATCAAAATCCTGCTTCCAATTAATAGACTGAAATGAAAACTTTTAAAGATGTTATGGAGGGTTTAAAAGTCATCGGTGCTGGAACTGCTACAATTGCTTTAGCTGGAGCTGCAGTCGGAATTGGAAAGATATTCAGTTCGTTGATCCATTCAGTAGCACGGAGTCCGTAATTGGATACTAAATTGTTTGGTTATGCCGTTTTAGGCTTTGCTCTCACGGAAGCCATTGCCTTGTTTGCTCTTATGATGGCCTTTCTGATCTTATTCGTATTCTGAGATTCGCTACCGTCAGTAGCCTTCCTCCCAAGGCGAGCGAAGTGACGTGAGGCGAGCGTCTGAGTGAGTTGAGTGAGGAAGTGAGGGCCCTGAGGAAGCGGAGGGAGCGAAAGCTGGATCGGGTTTCACTGTTGTGTTGGTTAATGCCCAACCACCTTCAAGAAGGCAAAGAAGTCAACTTCATAACCTTTTCCATTATCAGTAGCAGCAGTGGACGAATCGAGACAATAAAAATACAGGTAGGAATTTATCTACTTGCCTTTCAACCTCAGAGCATTCAGTTCAGGTACCGCAGCGGTCGACGACTTGGCTGGGGCAGATCTTCACTCATTATCCTTCTTCGAACCTTTTGGTATGTATTGCCCCCTAACTATAGATCAGATCCAGCAGACGAGAAAGAAAATTCCGCACTGCTGCTGAGTCGTCGGACTTATCCACCAAGGGATTCGTGGAATTTCTGTGGATTGCGTTGGGGGAAATCTACCAAAGCTAGGCAGATAGATAGACTCCTTTCCCGCTGCTAAGGGAGAGCAAGAAAGAGAAAAATTCTTGTTTTTTAACCAGCGCCCCCTTTTGGGTATGCAGGTACTAAGAGTCCTCTCACTACCAACCAGCAGACATCATCTGGCTGGGTCTTGCCGGTATCAACAACGAGAAAAAAACTACCAAATGGAAACAGCAACTAACTATGGCTCTTGGTGGGCCCAGACAACGTCCTAGGCGTAGGGGAGATCGGAGCAACAGGTAACGCCTAGACGACGTTTTCATTCCTGGGCTGCAGTAAGTAGATCGAGAGGTCGTTTCGCCCCTTGTCCCCGAATATGGGTAATATGTTCTCATACAATGTTGCTCCAATCTGACCTAGCTGGCGAGCGATCCCAGTTCGCGACAGAGAACAAGACAGCAAGCGAGCGTACCTTTGTTCGCTTCTTCTCCACCAAGCACGGAAGTTTAAGGATAACTGTAGGTCGGTGGCTACCTAAGGAAACTCCGATTCGATCCGCCCCCCCGGCTGGGAGGCATCTACCTCATCCCGATCACAAGGAGAGGTTCACTATGATGGGGGGTACTTCTTTTTTTCCCTTCCGGAAAGAATGAAATGCATAGGGGACCATCCTTTTGTTGCGGCATGCTCCTCAGATTTACGGATTCACAGGGGGCCTCAGGCCCTACTTAGTTGACTGACAATGACAAAGGCTTGCGAAACTAAGTAGGGCCTTTTGAATTGAATCTTAAGTAGTCTATCAGTGGTGCAAAGCTAATTGCCCCTTTTCAGTAGGGGGCGAAAGGTTAGACCTTAGAAAGTCAGCGAACAGTGGTTCTTCTATGTAGGTATGGCGTTCCCCCTTGACTCTCCTAACGTCGAGCTAAGTGATTTCGTAACCTTTTCGTAGCGTAGTAGAATGAAGGCTACGCACCGACGCTCTCTTTTCTATTAGCCTAAGCGTCTTCGCTAACTCGCTCGCCTACTATACCCTACTATACCACTTTTAGGGTAGGCTAGGCTAACTCAGCCGCTTACTTCTACTAATGTAGGGCTAAATAGTGCCTTTTCTTTTTAAAACAACCAATTTTCATTATTGCGAACCTATAGGTCCTTAGTAGCGTTGACAAAGAAGAACAGCCAGTTAAAAGACAACGTTTTTGATTTCTATCTTCATTATATATATTTTTATATAGAATAATGAATAATAATGATTTAGGCCAGCTTGACAAGCCTCTTGATCTGAGGTGCGAAGATCAAGATATCTTTTTTATGACTTCCATTCCACTTATCGATCCCGGCCCAGAAAAGTGACCGACAGGGCCCTATTGATGAATGAAAGAAAGGCTTTATGAGCCCTGTAAGCCCACACCTGTGTAGAGTGGATCGTTCAACACCTGCGGCACAAACCCATTTTTGACCTATTGATCCTAGTATCATAGGCGACCGAACGGCCGCCCCCTAATTACTAGACCGACCTGCTATAATAATTCCATAAACACCTAGCGAAGATATGGCAAACAAATAAAGTAGCCCTATGTTCGGATCTGACAATACCATACCATAATCAAAAGGTACAACGGCCCGAGCGACCAGACTTAACATAAATGTAGCCACTGGAGCCATTCTAAAAAGGGAGAAATTTGCACTACTTGGTGAAATAGGTTCTTTTATAATCAATTTAAAACCATCTGCTAGAGGTTGTAACAATCCAAACGATCCCACTACATCAGGACCCTTTCGACGTTGCACAAAAGCCATTACTTTACGTTCAGCTAGCACTAAAAAGGCTACTCCTAGTAGAAGTGGTAGAATTATTCCAAGTATTTCAGCTGGAACTGCTATGTACATTTTCGATTTTCTATTCACTCATGATCTGGCCTAGTCGACCCGATCATGATATTTCACTCATGATCTGGCCTGGTCGACCCAATCATGATATTGAAGGATGGGACCTTTTCTCGAAAAAGAAAGGAGATTCTATTTCTTCTTCCAAGCCCTTCTTAGAAGATGCAGTCAGTAAGCTCTCACTTATCTTCTTCATTTACGAAAATAGATAGATAAGAAAAGATGTCAGCCTCTCTTTTCTCGCGGAACACTTACTTAATGGGGCTCTTTGAATTGGAAGACAACGACAAAAGTGAAAGAAGGAGGTCTATTTCGTTGATCGATGTCAATGGACCAAGAAATCTGTCCTTTGCTGAAAGCTCATAGGGTAAGAAGAATTGAAAGGTAGGTTTTGTCAGTGATTAAATGGAAAGGTCAGCTGGAGCGAAAACCAATCAAACTCAGAAAGATAGGTAGATCGAGCGCGCTGAGGGAAATTCGAGAGATCCGGAGACATGGCCACTACTGGCCTACGGTCCTTGCAGATTACGTAGCACATGCTAAGAGCTGCGATGCCTGCCAGAGGTATGCAGGAATCCAGCACAAGCCGGCTTCCGAGTTATACCCGATTATAAAGCCTTGGCCATTTCGAGGGTGGGCCATGGATATCATCGGAAAGATCTATCCCAGATCTTAAAGAGGTCATACTTTTCTCCTAGTATAGTAGCTACGGCCCAGCCTTCTCCACCTTCTGCCCCGTAAAACCCTTTCTCTGCCCAGAGATAAAGCACTCCCCTGGCCTCGCGGTCTCGACTATTCAAAGTTCTGTCCATTTCACCGATACGCAGGTCGTACCATCGAAGAGTGTCATACTTTGCGTGATGTCATCTAGATGAAAATCTTCTCAATTGGAACGAAGTTAAGGCATACCTTAAAGCCGCCAATGTCACTGAAGCTACTGGGGATCTATACTAATCCAATGCCACAACATCAAGGGGGACAAGTCACCACTCAGGGACCTACACCGGTACAAACTAATCCAGGACTTTCTGCCAGCGCTAACACCATCCGAGCTTGCACTGCCGCTCGAAGAGAGATGCCTGTGAGACCCTCTCAAGTTCTTTCATTCGAAGGAGGTTCTGAGAATTCAAAAGTCCGAAGTCACTTTCTTTGTCCCTAGGAATCTAAGTTCCAAAAGCAGACGAAATCACTATGGAACCGGACCTCCTCGCTGCCGCTTAATTCATTACCAGGAAGAGGCAAATTCGCTTTTTTAGTAAGCCCTATTAGCTAGTAAGGGTGGGTTGAAAAGGTAAAGAAGGAAGAATGGATCCGAACGAATGCATGGGCAGGTGAAATGAGCCCCTTTTTTTTTTGAATCCCCTCGTCACCTACTAGTGAGCCAGGGACGCCTCTCGTTCCTCTTCCCCCATTTGACAACCTTATCTCGTTCGGATGATTCTCTGAAACCCCCCTTAACTAAGAGATAGAAAGGCGAAGGGAAGTTCGGAAAAGCCTAGCAGACGGGACTATCAACCGCTTTCTATTAAGACCTCGGCACCATCCTTACCCCCCTACGAAAGATTTAGCCCTCTTTATAAGAGGAAAGCTCCCAGGTTCCACATCTTAAAGAAGTGCATGACCAGATTGGAAGCACGGAGGTTCATTCGCAATGGGACAACTCACCCAGCCATGATGCATGACAGAAGAGATCGAGCACAAAATGGAGTTTCCCTCTTGGGTGAGGCTCACGTCCGGAAAGAATCTTTTTCAAGACTTTATCTCCTATGTTGACCTTTCTCTATATTACCTTATTTTGGAATTCACTTGAAAGCCCCTTTTCTGGTAGACCTGGGCATGTTCCATGGCGCGAAGTCTCTTCTCATCTAATAGCTCTCATTTTGGGGATATATAAAAAATATGCTCTCTATCATCCACATCCAAATCTTTTTCAAGCTGGGCCCTGATGTTTCAGGGAATGGCGGAATCCGTCTCTAGCAAGTACGCAACTGGCCTTAAATTGTATCGAGCTACAGGCCCTTCTCATAAGATGTTGTAAGCTACGGGCCTTATTCGACGAAGCTTAAATTAAAGCAGACATCAAGAGCTAAGAAGGGGGCCAACAAGCCCCTTTGAAGCTAATGCCTTAGAAGCTACAGGACATAGAAGCAGGCCAACAAGTGGATTGAATCTTTTCCAGTCTAGAGACTGGCGGATTACCTTCGAAACAAAGGATTGAAAAATTCCTTCTGCTTTGGACAAGATAAGTGGACAGATGAGTTGAATAATACAGGGACTGATAAGCTAAGCGAGGTTCCCCTTTGAGATCTCCCAACCTAAAGGCTTTATTCAGAGGTGGGTCTTTCAACCGCCTACTCTTTCGATGAAGGGTGCACTACAAGAGAATAGGTACTAAAGAGATTCAATGGGGGGATTTCGCCGATACTGAGTCGACTATAAACTATTCATCTTGCTTGGAACCGTCGTTGTGTATGGGAAAGAGGGCTTCTACCTATGCTTGGAAAAGGGTGAATGGTCCCAAAAGGGATGGGAAAAAGCCACTAGAAAGGTCATCCACCAAGTATCAAAGGCGCTGGGTAGTCCACTTTATCCGTGACTCTGAGTACAAGATTTCCGGGATCAAGAAACTAGCAAACAAATATGCTCGGCTGGACTCTTTTCTCGTATGCCCGGAAAATTGCATTTCGGTACAACTCCGCTTGCTGCAAAGCCTTTATTTCTCGTCCAAACACTCCAGATCTGCACTTCCCTTTACTCCATAGGGCCGAAGCCTTATTAAGTTAAGAATGAAGAAGGGCTTTTTTTATAGAGAGAGAGTCAGGGGCGATCTATATTGCTTACCACAGCTCTATTCCCGACTTGAAATCCATAACGGACTTTAAGAGAGGATGAACATTCCCGTTCTATAGGTAGCACTGCCCCTACTAGAGAAGGGTGAGGGCCCACTTCCGTACTTCTGATCTGCTAGCACTGTGAATTACCTTAGACCTACGCAGCAGGAACGAGATGGAGCACCTACTCTACTGGTCGTCTGCTCTCTCGAGGTCGTCCTTATCTAGGTACAAAAAGGACATTACGGGATATCTCCAAAATTCGATGTACTTCGTGCAGGACACATCTCATGTTTGCCGAATCTAAAAACCATCGCCTTTGCATCCAAACACTTCACGGCGGCTATGATCAGATCCCAGTGTTGGTTCACTTTTGACTTTATCCTCCACCAAATCTTCTGATCTCCTGTTCTCAATGATGTTAAGCAGCTCCTGATCGCAGCCTTCGAAGGTACGTTTTTTTCATTCGGGGTCTTACCTTGGGGATAGACGATGGACCCGCCATTCGACATGATGCAGCATTTTGAAAGAAAATTCCATCAAATCAAAGGAGTTGACATTTCTGACATCTCTTGACACCCTTACTTTTCATAGGGGCCTTGCCTCATGATTTTCTTGGCAAGCATTTGGCTGTTGACGTGTCCTCCGCACCCACTTGAATGAGCTTGTTCAACAATGTGTGCTCCTTATTTCGGAAGGGCGAGTGACCTTTTGTAAAGGACATCTCCCAAGATCACAAATCGTCGGGAAAGTTCCCTCCGGGCTCTCCTCTGACCACGAGTGGCGTACTCCGGTATGAACCCGTCTTGAGGTAATTGTAGAAAGAATAATACCATGGTTCCCATCGTCCTCGTAATCTTCCTCGTCTTGACTGGTGATAGTTCATCATGTTCCAACTCCCGATAGTCTTCATCCAAGAAGAGAAATGAGTCCCGTTCGGCGGAAGGGCTCTCTGTGGCTCGGATGTCGATGACAAGCGACTCTGTGCTTCGGTGTACTAGCATGTGTACTAGAGCGGCTGAGTATGAATTCCATAAGGGCTGGCGAGTCAGCCAAGCGATTTTATATTCTCGGAACATGGGTGAAGGGGATCTCCCTAAAGCGCTTGATCAGGTCAATGGCAAGTTCTTGGTACGATATGAGTTGGGTCTCTTTGGTCTTCCATTCTCCTATAACTCTCTCTATAAAAAAAGCCTTTCCCCTTTTCATAATACCCACGGTAAGCATCCTGCTCTCGATCCAGAGCTACTGCTTCAACAATCAACTGAGCTTAGGAAGTCAGGTTAAGACGTCGACTTATAATTGGTCTTGCCCGAGGAGATGAAAAAGAATTAGGGCTTGCTTTCTCAATTCACATCTATGAGCGATGATTCCTCTATCTCTTGCTCGCTTCGATCGGACTCTGGCAGCTTAGGGAAGAATGATGGCTCGCTAACAAGGCCCCTAAATGACCGCTCAGAAGGCCTACCTCTTTTTTTCCCAATCTCTCACTCGCTCGTCCCTCTCTCATGAAAGATTGTCTCTCCTCTCCCGGCGGCTTTTAGTCATGTCTATAGCCAGTTGCTAAGACGATTCCCACTCAAGCATTCTCATTCAACGGTCTATCAATGCTGCCTTATTTAGTTCAAAATTCCTTTCTTTCTACTAGTTCTTACATAAGAATTTGCAGGAAGTAAACGAAGTCTTTCCTTCCGAAATCCACTCCTGAAGTCACGTCTTTCAGTACTGGGACTGAAGTCAAGTACTTTCGAGTTGCTCTTTGCCCAAAGCCCTCTTTCCGACTTAGAAAGACCAATTCACAATAGCTTTAGCATCTCTTGAGTTGGAAAGGTCTTTATAGAACTAAGGGGAAGGTTTGGAACCCTAGTAGCAGAATGGAGCGGGCTGACTTCCATGCTAACACGAGTAGTTTAACTCAGAATTACCTCGTAAGAGCGTTTCTCATTTTTTTGCTTTGCTAGAAACTTTTGAAAAAGTCTTCAAATAGCCATTCATAGTTTACGAATTATGCTTAGTAGGGACCTAAACACAGGAATGGTTCAGAGTCAGACCACGCCTTATGACGAAAGGGGGAGAAAGGACTGTCGATCTGTGATCAAAGAAAACTATACCTGAAGAATGGGATACAGATTGACCGGCACAAAAGCCATCTCTATCAATCTACGCTCATTGAGGAGACGGCGACATAGAGAACTTTGTCACCCCCTTGTCACTTAAAAGTAAAGAAGAGATACAAACTTTTGAATATCAATTTGGTGGGATCGAGGATGGAATCGAATAGCGAATGCACTTGACCGACCCGCCATCTCTTTCCTTCAATAATGCCTTCGCTTCACTTCAAGATGCTATTTGCCAATAAGAAAAAAACTACCTTTTTGAATGGAAGAAGCCGAAGGGGTGAACGAGCGCTGCGGTAACGAGCTTTCCTTCTGCCGGCCTTTATAGGAGTAGGGGAGCGTGGTGAGATAGATAGACGTCCAATCCTGCAGCAGCTAGTTGCTCGGCCTTAGTCTTGGGCTGATCTCACACTTCAATCAAGCCCTTCGTACTTCGATCCAATCAATCGATCGATCAAGAGGCTAATCTCTTTTGTTTGGGCCGGTAGCTAAAAGAAAGTCCTCGCTTTCTCTTGAACAAGGGAAGGGCAGCATAGCATTAGCTTCAATGAAACAAGCTCAACCTTGATCAAGGTGGTAGGCCGAAGAACCGGTGAACGCTTCAACTTGGCCACTGAAGAAGGCGAAGGCTGGGCGAGAGACTAGGCCAACTTACTGCTTACTGCTATGCCATGGTTGAAGCTTTAGGCTCCATAGACGGAACTATGTATTAGGTATTAGGGAGGGGAGGACACCACTCAGCACCCCACGGAGCGGCGGGGTTCAATGCCTAAAAAGAAAAAGAAATAAAGAAAAAGAAAAGGGGGAAAGATGACTCTATGGCTGAGGGGAGGAGAGAAAGAACGCATGCATGGATATTATGTCTGTCGGAGGTTCGAGAATCTATGAAAGGACATCTAAAGCTAAGGTTACGAAGTAAAGGAAGTCCGAGAGAAGTGGTGATCTCATCTTGCTTGCTGGGAGAGAGGAAGCTTCCGGACCACCTTTTCCAGCCAGATAGCGAGCGATCACTCAGCAATGAACACTAACTGAAAGCGGCCGGGAATGAGTACCTATCCCTTACGGGAATCGAACCCGTGTCTTCGACATGAAAAGACGATGTCCTAACCACTGGACGAAAGGGACCAAAAAGCCATTCTTCATATACCGCTCCGTGGGCTCCGAGAATAGAAGTGGTTCGTTTTCTTTCTATACGAAATTAAAGATTTCGTTTGTGTTCATGTTGGCGATTTCAGATGTAAATTCGGCGGTTCGTCCCCCCTTCCTACGGTTCCCCCACCCCCCTGAATAAGTAAGGCCCCGCTCTTTCTAAGAAAAAAAAGAGGGGCGAAGCGCCCGTTTGAAGTGGCGAAGGCCTATGCTACAGTAAGAAAAAAAGTAGGTTTCGGTTACGAAGTCACTTAGTCGAACTATAAAGAAAGAGAGGCTAAGGTTACGAAGTAAGGTCAACTGGTTAAGGAAAGCTCAGGTTATGAAAAAGTTTAGCCATTAATTAATTAAGTAGTAGTGAGACGGAGTTGCGTCAGCTGTGGATATAGACTAGGCTAAGGGGCGGACTTCATCTCTTCTATTCTCTTCACTTACACCTTACACTTCTGCTGAGTCTAACGAGGCTCAGGTGCGGAGCCTTCCGCTGTCACTGTGGAGCGAGACTGCGCAAAGGTAGAACATCATAGAAACTTCGCTGACTTTCTCATAAACCTTGATTTCGCTACGCTCAATAAGAAGCCGGAATAGCTGAAATTGGTTCGTGTTCCGTTTCCAAAGTCAGTCGTCTTTACCCAAGTGTGAACTTCAGACGACTCTCAAGCGGTTCCATTCCTTCTTACTGTACTTCTGGGTCAACCCAACCCGAATGGGAAGAAGGGGGTCAGCCAAACAGCGGTCCACTTTGTACGTTTGCTGAGCAGACCAATCAGGCATTTTCTTTTTTTTAGAAAAGGAAGGGAACTTCTCACCGAAGGAGGCAGTAGGAATGAAGGAGGCGGGAAGCTACCGCTTCTAGAAGGGTTGCTTATCCTTCACTTTTTTTAGAGCGTATCGCTATGAAAAAGAAAAAAGTTTATGTAATCGGAAAAAGGGTTACGGTTGCGGAAACCAGAGAAAGTCGGGAACCATCGGTTACCTTTTGAATCAAAGTAGCGACGAGCCGAGTATTACGACTACAGGGGGAGAAGCAAAGCTTCGTAGACAGCTTCGCTTCCTCGTCGCTTCTTTCTAGCGACCAGCTTCTCAAGTGGGTGGCTTGGTAAGCAAGCTACCTTCAGCATCGGTAAAATCCCTATAATAGGCCGGAATGGTGGGGAAGGAAGCCCTCCCTACTTCAATGGAAAGGGGGGAAGAGCCCTTTCACAGCCGCTCCTCTACAACTACCTTTCGCCCAACATGATCACGAACGAAGACAGAGAATTGCGTAGATAGGAGGACGAAACGAACCAACCCACTTGTCCTGATCGGAACGATTGAAGAAAGAAAGAGAATGGTGTCCCCTTTCGCCCAGGGGACATCGTCGGAGAACAATGTCGGGGACAGGGTGAGAACCTTCCGTTGCTTACACCCTTTAAGTGTTGGTTCTTCCGGGGATAGATCTGGTTTCAAGATCTATGAACAAGAGAGATCCCTAAATCTCCATTTTAAAAAAGAGATGAATAGATAAGGCGAAGCCAGCTGAAGGAAGGGCGCTAACGAGCAAGAAAACGGATGCGCTAACGCGCAACGGCTTTCCTTTCTCTGATAGAGGCTCGCTTCTTCAATTCAAGTTCAGCTTCTTTTCATTTTGATAGGAGTAGGTGCTTGCTGCTCGCTCGCTGTCTACTAAATGAGCCTTTACTGCCCGCCCGGCCCCTCTCTTTAATCTTAAGTAAAGTGAAGTCAAATCAATGAAGTGAACAGCCCAACCTCTTTGTTTGAAGCTTTGTTTCACTTCATTCGGAAAGAGAACAATAGACTTGCAACTATAGTATAGGAAAAAGCTTCTCTTTGATAGCGGTCATAGGGGAGTTCAGAAAGGATCTGATCGTAGATAGAGACTGAAACCTGTGCGGGGGTAGGGGCGGATGTAGCCAAGTGGATCAAGGCAGTGGATTGTGAATCCACCACGCGCGGGTTCAATCCCCGTCGTTCGCCCATCAATAAATGGACCATTTGTTACGGAGACAGAAGACAAACCTAGAAAGCTTTTTTTCTGCAAGTCATCTCGAGGCTTCAAACGCATCCAAGCAATTGGTATCCGATTGAAGCATAGAAATAGATTCGCGTCGCCTACTTGCTGAAAGCACAAATGGAATGGCCGATCATGAATTCTATGAAGTTTTTAAGACCTTCACTTTTGAGTGCATAATGAATGAAATGAACCCCCGGATGAGGAGCAAATCTCCCCTCCCTTTTAATAAACCATGGGGAGCCCCTAGTAGTTTACCGGACAAATTGAGTTGTCGTGACGAGACCTTTCTTAGTGGAAGATCGGAATTCTCTTCATCACGAGACTGATCGGATCAGACACCCGAGAGACCTCCACAATTGAGTAAGTAAGAGGACAACAAGCAAAGAGTTATGCTTTCATTTCTTTGTTGAGATTGAAATCAAGTTTTTTAAAAAGGGGGTAGGTATAATGAACGCAGGCCAAGTCAAGAAAAGGACTTCCTTACTTTTAGTCTTAATTACTAGTAGTTTGAAGCGAAACCGGTTTTTTTGCACTCGGTTCCTTCGTCTTAAGTAAAGTGAAGTTTCCTTTTTTTATTCGGAACTCTTAGTCGAGCTGATGCCGAGATCTTTTTTTGTTCGAGGTTCAGAGGAAGAAGAGAAGAGGAACCACCGCCCAATGGTGCTTTTACGAAAGTACGGTCACCGGTGGCTAATACCTTCTCGACACTATCGAACCTGAAATCCACTCTCAATCGCTCTTTTTAGTTGGCGGGCAAGGTTTCCTACCCACTGGCTACTGGCTACCGGCTAAGGAGGTACAGTGTAGCTACTGCTGCTACTGTCTTACTGTGTACAGGAACTGTGTGTGACTGTAGCTACCCGACCCCAAGGGAGGTACTTGTTACTGCTCCTCAGGTGGTTAGTGAAATGCTTCTCAGGTGAGGAGCATGAACGAGATAATACTGATTGAATCAGAAGATTATTTTAATCGACTTAATTAGAAGCTCTAATAACTATTCAAAATTGATGGTATTTCAACCACGATAATCTTGGTTGGTACCAAACCCGATAGTGATTCTTTCGATTCGTATTAGAGTGATGGCCCCTGTTTCACTAATAGCTGGGAAGGGAGTACGTTCTCCAATCGGCATGTGTTAACCATTTTCTATTCTTTGGATGAAATGTCGAGATTCAAGAGAAATAGGATAGGAGCGAGGCCAGTCGACTATACCGGAGAGGGAGAGGAGAAGGGGGCCTAACGAGCGGGAAAAGGGATAGCCCTTCATATCGTAGTCTCGCTCAAAAGCCTAAGCTATCGGATGACAGAGGATATCGGCCAATTCATTCCTATAATAGAACTCCACCCAGAGAGCCGAAAGAGCGAAGAAAGCATAGAAAGAGGTCCTTGGTCCGAGGAGAATCCAAATATCATTATGATCGGCGCATCATTAGGTCCCGAAGAAAGGGCAAGGTTTGCCCAATTTCTTAGCCGATACCGGGACGTCTTTGCTTGGTCATATAACGATATGCCAGGCTTAGATCCAGTCCTAGTAGAGCATAACTTTAATATAGGTCTAAAAAGAAAGTCTCCAAGCTCCATCCCGACTTGGAGTTTTCAAAGAAAAAATGAAAAGTGGCCCGCTGAATTAGGACTTGGATTATTCTGATTGGATCTCTAACCGTCCCCGTACCGAAAAAGGATGGGAAGGACTTTTCTTTTAGAAAGCTAAACTAAATAAAGCCTGCCCCAAGGACGATTTCCCACTCCCAAATTTAGATGTCGGGGTACAAAACGCTGTCATTTATGGAAGGTTTCTCAGGATACAACCAAAGACGGTTGGCCGAGAAAGACCAAAAGAAGACTTCCTTCATCACGGGGCGGGAAACCTTCTGTGCAAAGGTCATGCCATTCGGCTCGGCCTAAAGAATGCCGGAGCAACCTACCAGAGGGCTATGACGGCCATCTTCCATGAGATGATGTATAGACTATGTGGATGACATAGTAGTCAAATCCAAGACAAGGGTCAATCACATAGAAGTCCCCCCGATTAGTCTTCGAGAGGCTTAAAAAATCAAAGAACACGGAGCGGTAAAATCAAACTCATGGGTTGGTTAAGCTGAGTGAACTGCCTAGGCGGTTGACTAGGCCTTTGCCTTGGCATATAGCCATGTTGGCCTTGATTTGGTGGAGACGGGCGAACCCGCTGAGACTGTGGTAAGGTTGCCTGAGGTGGTGGAGCAAAAGATACCTGCATACCTTGAGTTGATTGGGGAAGAGCCGGTTGTTGCAACATTGGTACGTAGGATTCCGAGAAGAAAGAGGCGAGCGCATTTTTTTAGTTAGAGAAAGGGCTCTCACAGACCCCTAATCTCATCCAATAAAAAGATATGGGATATGCCAGTCTATTGTCCTTCCAAGCTAAAATAACGAGTTATTATTGCAGCAGGATTGTAGCGGTTGGCTTTCATGCAGGTAGCCGTAGCTTGAAGACGAGGGGCGGTGTGGTGTAAGGGTTATGGCGAGTCAAGCAATGATCGGAGAGGGAAGCTTATAGGCTAGCTAGGTTTTCTTTTTCACTGGCTTATGGTCTAAGGGTACCCTTTCCGCCTAACCATTGTTTAGAAAGTAAAAAAAAGAATTCTTAAATTGTTTAGACTAAACTTTGTTCTTCGACTTCACTTTGTCTTCGTTTAGTCCAGTTCAAAGTTTAGTGCAGCCATAGGACAATGGCATTTTCTTAGCTAAAGGTAGATCAGAAAATGAAAACTTTTACAAAAGCCCGTATTTCGCGACTGTAACAAATGCTTATCCGGTGCAAATCCTTTATCCTACGCACGACGTCAACAAAACGAGGCATGAGAACCAAAGCGCAGGCAGGGAGAGCCGGGCCAACTACTAATTATTAACCGTCCTTTCAGTTGGGACTTTCAAGCAAGCCTTGCGAAGGCAGCCCCCTTTCTCGCGCATCAAAGACTTCATTTCCCGCAAGTGACCAACCGAAGCCATGCAATTCCTTATATTATAAAAGGAGTGCTAGAATGTCTTTTCAATTGTAGGGGCGCTAACGCGCTAATATAAAGCAAAGGGCTTTTTCAGCTGGATCCAGAACAAATAGGAGATATATCAGTACGGCATCCACGGGACACCTTTCGTAGTGAGGGAAGTCCTCTGTTTTTAGGTTGACGAGCTACTTTAGTTTAGTTTCCGAAAAAAGCATAAAGCCCGGTATTTTCGTAAACGTAAAAGAGGGACGAGTGACAAGGGACTTGAGTGGCTCACCCTAATCAATAAGCGGGAGCAGGTATCGAGTGTTGTGAGGGCTTTGATTTGCGCGTTAAGGGCAGTTTCTGTTATAGCACTAGGAATCGGTGCCGTTAGCCTAAGCTAAAACAGAGGGGCTTTGGAATCCATTCCGTATTCCGTACGCTAGGAAGTCGATCTGAACTGTAATTATAGCCTTCGCTTGAACCGAAGAGAGCGATGCGAACAGTTCAGGAGGCCGCAGATCAAACCCTTAGTTCAGTGCCGGGTTTCATAAGTACTCTCGGTCAATCATATCATTCTCCAGACGGGATGGGGTGTAGGCACGTTTATTGGAGCAGTTGGGAAGAACACCGGCCTCTTTCTTTTTTCAATCGTTAGAAAAAGGAGCTTGGTCAGCCATGTTCCCTACGTACCCTCTCGTTATTCCCATGATTCCCCGTTGCACCTATTCTCCGCAACCGTCGGTTCAGATCTATCTCGGGTACGGTCACTGCACTCCAATCGTTGTATCTCCAATCTCCGCCTCGGTTGGTGGCACCTATGGTTCTTAAGGTTTTTGATTCCAAGAAAGATAAAGAAAAGAAGAGGATTTCTCCTCTAGTTGCGAAGGATACTGCTTACTACAGATTCGAGTGAAATGGCTGGTGGTAAGCGTGGTAAGGTCGCTGCTAACGAATGGTGGGTGCGTGGAGAATGCTATGGATTCGAGCTCCATTTCCCTCTCGGTACTTAGATCTTCCTCTAAAACGTCTCCCATTCCTCTTTCCTTTGTTCCGCCGACTACATTGATTGGATACCGCTGGGCCTGCCTACGCATAAAGTCTAAGGATTCTCCCATAAAGCCATTGAATTGCCCTTGGTTGTCCTACCTTAGATCTTATTCCCACCTTGTTCTATTGCTCTTTCTCGATGGGGCGCTAGACCTCATTCTCTTTGAGACGCTTATTCAATTGATAGTGGCCCCTCCTTACGTTACTTTAATTGGGGAGGATGCGAGTAAGGAGCGGGTACGGGAGCTTGACCAGGAACAAGATAACGAGAAGTGTATTTGCCTGGGGTGGGCTCACTTTTCTGCCTTTTCCTCCCACGATTTAAGGATTGGCTCAAGCAACCTATCTTACTAATAAGAAAGTGGCTGCTAGTTGTAGCGCCCCTTTATAAAATGATATTCTTCTGCGAGACTCCATCCAACCAAATCCCATTTTTGAAGGATGTATTCTCGGAAAACATCATCGCGAAAGCTTTCCGGTTGGAGGTGAGCTAAAATGGAATGACGGGGATTGAATGGCCTGGAAAGCTGGTAGGGTTTGGGGCGAGCTGTGGGCTTAGATTAGAGGGAGGGGGACTGCGAACGTCCGCCCCATGAAGCGCCGGGGAACCATGCATTCCTCTCGGGCTGGGCTCTCGCGTGTCCGGGGTCCGATCAGATCAACCAGCGACCGGTTTACGGAACAAGGAGTTAAGCAAGGGCCAGGAGATTGATGAAAGAAACTGGCCGAAGTCAGTGTTGTGTTCAACTCCGCGGTTGGAAGGATTGCTTTCTGCCGTCTGTCTTTTCCTTCTCTCTCTTCTCTTAGCAAAGTAGGCTCAAGTCAAACTTTTGGCTTGCTACAAGCTGGGCTCAGGGACTGCAGTCAGCCGCTTCCCCTGTAGTCGTCAGCTCGTTTTTGACAGATCCGATCGGGTGTTCATAATCTGGAGTAAAAGGATTCGAACCTTTGCATGCCGGTACCAAAAACCGATGCCTTACCACTTGGCTATACTCCATACGGCCTGTTTTGGACGGTAAACGGGGAGAGGGGGAAGGGGGAAGCAGGGCTCGAAGAACGAGCCGAGCCGCGCAAGGACGCGGGGTAAGCAGAAAGGTTCTCCCTTTAGGACCGACTACAACAAGCTCACGACTCTAATAGAAAGAAAGGGTAAGCTCTCTGCTCTATTTGCTTGCAATGCTATGCCTATCAAAGTTGGCGAACGCTTCTGTAACCTTAGACTCGTTACGCTGTTCGACTGAACTCGTTGGCTCCACGTCCACCGAAAGTAGGTAACCTTCGTCACCGTTGGTTCCCGTAACCAAACCTTTCTTCTCTTTTTTTCTTTTTAGAAAGAAGAAGGCTCCTGAATCAGCGCAGGGAAAAATCCGCAAGCAGGAGAACTGTACTAACCTGCCGCCGGTTACTTTATCAGGGCTCCGCAGGAGAAGAAAGAAGGTCCGGGTCCAATTTATAATGAAGCGAAGGTCCCCCTTACTCCCTATTCTCTCTTAAAGCTTTATAAAGCTCTAAAAAGGGTTGGTTAAGAACTATTGACTGTAAACGATAGCAGTTACAGTCACTCAATGGATATGCTCGCCTTTGGAATGAAGATGGATGAACAGGCACTTGAGCCTGGAACTGATGAAATTCGGGGAAAACATGGAACCGGTCACTATACCGGGGGGCGAGACATGACCGCGACTTAAGATTCAAGTACCGTTGAAAAGACTAAAGGAACGGGGGAATGACTACCTGTAATAAAGCACAGGCTAATACGAGCCGACCAGAAGAAGCAAGGCTTTAGATTACCAGATCCTGGACACAATCTTCCTAGAGATGGAGAGCCCCTGCCTTTTCTAGCCTCTCCTTCTTGCTTGCTTACCTAGCTCTTGTCTTAGTGACTCTTCCTCTTTTCTAGGTTTTTCTGAGTGTGAAAACGGTAGATTTTTCATTTGCCAATGAATTGGATCCGCCTCGATTCGATCAATAATGGGATTCTTGGCTAGAGAAAGGTTCTGTGACATGGACGCCCAGCCCAACTCGGTCGGTTGGCCCACCTAAGATATTCAAAAATGATCGATCGATTTGATCAAATTTGAAAAAGTCTTTCTCACTATTCAGAACAGTGGAGCTTTCGATCAAGATGTTCTCGCCTCCCCCGTTTGGGCTCTCGCTCGAATCGGAACCTTTATGGTAGGCTTTCGACTCAATCTAATAGCCTACCTATCGGGCGCCAATACAATAAAAGAGAAAGTTTGCGCATGGGCTCATTATCTGATGCAGAACCGATGCGAGAGGGAGAATCAATATGGGAGAAGCGGGGATTGAGAGCTTTCAAGAACCAGTGGAAAGGAAAGACTTGTTCCCTGCATTCCTTTCTTTCCAAAGAGAGTCATTAGTGCTAGGGCATAAAAGCTTTGATTGAATGAACGCCACCTTGGTTGTATTGTTTTCAAACAAATCCAATGTTGGGCCGGTAATAGCCGAAGGCAAAAAAGGGGGAGATAGAGAAGAGGAGATTCAGAATAGTCACTCCACTCCATGGATAGTGCACACAGATTCTTCTTTCATTTGCAATTCCTTTCGGGTCGGAAACGTGGGCTGCTGGTGGGGCTGTGCCCCTTCTCCCTCTTCTTCCGCTTTACAACCGGAATAAGGAACCTTAGAATTCACCCCGATGAAAAAATGGGATTTGAGAGGCTAGCGAATCGGAATTGTATGGAATGTCCTACTCCTGCCCGAGCTTTCCGATCAACCAATCCCCTATTTCAGGGACATCTGTGTTAGGTAGGCCCAGGGATCACTGATTAGTCGAATGAGCCCATCCCTCTGGCCTATCATTTATTGGTCGATCCGGCTGGCGGCTCCTGCGTCTGGGGCCCTTTATACTAGTTTGCTGCTAGGAGTCCCTCTAGTCGAATCCATAATCCATAGAAGTCCCAATAGAAGTTTACTGACATGGCTCTTCCATCGACGATCTACTGCTCCCTCTTAGTTGCAGATGCCCATGCTTTGATTCGAAAGCCCTAGCCAGTGATGAATCCCCAGGAAGAGAGGACTATTGAATTCCTCCTCCCTTCAGTCCAGTTTGAACCCGTCCCAGCAACGAACACCTTCCTACTGCAAGGCTTTGCTCTGCCCTTCCACTAGAATCCACTCCGGGTCGGAGGAGCAGCTAGTCCAACTTCTTGAGCAGCCGAGAGATTGAAGAACGAACATTTGCTTGAATTCCTTGCCTCACCCTGAGATGAGAGGGAAGGTCGATTTGACTCGAATCCTGGACCTGATCTTTAATCCTACACCGGTTAATGATGCGATGGGAGAAGTTTTTCTTTTGTCATTTTTCATCAATGCTGGCCCAGTCGTCCATGCCCAATCCCAATGGACAAACCTTAGCCCCTAGCTCTATAATCCACCCTACCCAGTCCCTGAAAGCCCTCCCGGGGGCCTAGCCCTTCGAGTCTTAAGCGGCTTTCATCGTTCCTGCGCTAATAAGACAAAGAGGGAGTCTATGCCTTGAATGAATCAGTAAAGTAACAACGGATTAGTGGAATGAGGGATCAAGAGACAGATAGGGGGAGAATGGCAATCATTGGTGGACCTTCCCTTGAATGAGTCACGGAGCTCTCAACGGAGTGGTTTAGGTTCTGGAATTCCATCTCTAGTTGGGGCTTTCGGTTCGAAGGTTATAAAATGTGGTGCGGGTTCATCTCTCTCGACCAGTTCAGGTTCAAGGGAGGGTGATCGAGGGGACCCAGACTTTAGATCTCTTCTCTATGGCGGGAGGTCTCTTTCGTATCAAGAGTGTTTTGGGGAGGCCAGGGGAGACGGATTGGATCGAGAGGCGATGCTTATACCTCTTCTTTATCGATAGGATTCCCGTCATTTGCAGTCTCCGGCGAAGGAGATAAGGGCGAGGGACCGAACATGTTCTATCCTCAACCTCCATCCGTCATTAGTAATCTCAATTCGCTTTTCCTATTCACTAGTACAATGCGCGCTACAACTAGCAGCCCCTTACTAGTAAGGGAAAAGGCTAGCGCGCAAGGGCTGATGAAAAGCCAGCAACTTGTTAGGACTAGGTTTTGGCTTGCCCCTTTCTTCTTATTAGGAAGATAGGTTTGGAACCCTATACAAGGGGCTGCTTGCTGCTCACCCCTATCTCTAAAGGGGCGCACACTCGTTACCACTAAACGACGAAGCCGGGAGCGGAAGGAGGGACTTGAACCCTCAACCTCAGCCTTGGCAAGGCTATGCTCTACCAATTAAGCTATTTCCGCCAGCTACGGTAGTGGCGAAGCACTACTGAGCAATTCACGTATCACTTGATACGGACGACTTCTGTTTTTCCGCCGGACCACAGTCTTGACCTCCGATCGAGCTACGAACACGAGTAGGTAGGCGGCTAGGGGGGCGGCAGGGCTGCGCCTTTTCAATCAATCTCCGGCCGCTCCGCTATTGGTGCGAGCTGTAAGGAGTCTTGATCTCGAGTCAAGCTGGGGCGTCATCTGTCTTTTAAGTTAAGTCATTTCCTAAGACGGCTCCTCTTATTCTTTCTACGATAATCCAAACTGCAAGCTCCACGAGTCTGCTCGGAACCAGTCGATTCCTGAGCCATTCGTTCTCCCCTCTCGGTTGGCCTTTGCCAGCCACTAGAGCAAGTAAGAGAACCTACAGTGAATGCCGCAGATTTTGACCGGATTGTACACCTTTGTGTCTGGCTATGTATATGGATGTGCATAAAGAAGGGACGGGGCATCTCTATCCTTTTTTGGGGGAAGAGAGAGGGAAGAAGCTGCAGCGGCACCTCACGAACTTCTTACTGGAGCAGTACTATAGGCTCGAGTGTTTGGATGCACGTCTTTTGTTCATATTCCTGCGCAGTTAAGAGAGAAATTGTCCCCAAGGAAACCACTTGTGTCTTTCTTGGATATGCTCAGTCCGGGTATAGACGCTATGACGTGAAATCCAAGAGACTCGATGTATCCTTGAATGTTCTCTTTAATGGGGGCGCTTCATCTTTTCCTTAACCTAATTAATAAGCCCCGGGGGAGAATGATGATGGAGATGTATTGCGGCCTTCTCCTGTTCATCAACTCTAACCGCATTCTTCTGCAGTTGATGTTACGGATCAGCCTCACGCTTCAAGCAGCTTTGCTCAGCATCTTCTGCCGATTGTCAGCCTGTTCAGCTGACCTCAGAGGATTCCAGTCACCCGGCACAGCATGTTTATTCTCGGCAGCGATGACAGTCTCTTTCCCAGGGTCAGACTACTCCATAAGATCAGCAGTCTAGCCCAGTTGCTTCCCTTTTAGGCGCTTCCTCTAGTTAAAGAGTGAATTCAGGAGTTCCAGGCAGGCGATAGGGGCTTCGGGGGGATAACATGAATCGTATAAGCCTGAACCCTATTAGTTATGTGCTTCCCCCTTCAAGAGCTGGGCTACTACCCTAATCAAGTTCTTCCTAGCGTATAGTATTGGGCAGATTGAGTCTTTCTCTAATATAGTACCTAATAGTTAGATTAAGCATTAGGCGCAACTTCGACTATAAAGCATCCCGTTAATCTCTTCTCTTTCTGTCTTCAAGCTTCAAGCTTTTGCCTAGGAGCTCGGATTCCAGTCCTATCGTTAGAAGGCAGCATAGTTGGAATTTCTTCCTGCGGCGAATAAAGGAAGAGAAAGGGCTCTCTAATGCCTTATTTGTACGATATGATGCAAGCAAGGAATCCTATTAGAGTGATGCAAGTCAGCCTATAAGATGAAACCGAAGATACTAAGCCTGGAATCAGTCGCTCTCTATGTCAATTTATCTTTAGCAAGAAGCCCTGTGAAAGCTATCAGATAATGACTTTATAGAGGTCCCTCGCTGACGCCTTCATTTTTCTTTTTTTCATCTCTTTATGATGCTATCTTCCTTTAGCCAGACTTCCCGCATTACTGTGATCAAGAGGAAGCGCTAAGGTCTATCCTTTCCTTAAGTTAAGAGTGAAGGACGGATACTGGCTCTTTAGGACTGATAGTAGCTGCTCTTCTGGTAGTATAGCTGGTAGCTCTGCTTATGCTAGCTCTCTTCTTTCTTATGAGAGAGATTCGCAATAGGGGCATTTCTCTGTAAGAAGAAGGCCTGTTACAGCTATCAGATATAGGGGATTTACTTCACCTTGAATCACTATCGAAAAATGGCTTTCTTTTCAGCCGCTTTCCTATTTCATTAAGGTAGTTTGCTTACTTAGTGCTTTCGCTAAGGTGACGACTTGAATGAAACTTTCATTGTTGATCAGAGGAAAGGGAAGACCTCGATAAGGAAGAAGAACAAGAGCTACATCGGCAGGACTCTCTGCAAGTGGAAGGTCGCGTAGGGGCTCTCGGGAAGCTCTTTCCTTTATACCAGAAGGAAGATGGTCGAGGAGATCAGTAGCTAGAAAGCTCCTTTGGGAGAGCAAGGTAGCAAAAAGTATATTACAAAGTACATCACTATTAAGTCGACTACAGTAGTCTCATGAGCATGTAACTACATCCCCAAGCTTCAAGAGGAACCAAGGAGAAGAATACTCTGTAGTAGCAGCAGCAGTGGCCGAGCATCAGTCATCAAGTGAATCAGTAGATGCCCGCGCACGTGAGCAGCAATCACTCCATTGCAGCAAGACAAAAGTAGCATATGTCACATGGTAGATCATATCCAAGCAGAGGTGCACAAGAACGAGCACAACTTCACTCAGAACTTGTGACAAAGACTTGGTGTGCATCAGAACACGACTGAAAGCCCTTGCTGCTTCTTCATTCCAGGTGAAGCTATCTTTATTCAGTAAATTGGTCAGTGGCTTGCTGATAACCCCATACCCCTTTCAAAATTTTCGGTAATAGCCTGTTAAACCCAGAAAGCCTCTCAACCCCTTGACAGTAGTGGGTTGTGGCCAGCTCAACATGCTGTCAATCTTGCTTTTATCTGCTGATACCCCTTCACTGCTCACCACATGCCCGAAATACTCTAACCTTGCCTGACCGAAAGAGCATTTCGATTTCTTCACAAACAATTTGTGTTGTTTTAAAGTTTCAAACACTATCCTCAAGTGTTGCAAGTGGCTATCTAGGCTGTCACTGTCAATCAAGATGTCATCGAAAAAAACCAGTACAAATTTCCTCATATAATCCATGAAAACCTCATTCATGAAAGCCTGAAATGAGGCTGGAGCATTAGTTAAACCAAAGGGCATAACTATGAACTCGTAATGGCCCTGGTGAGTTCGAAATGCAGTCTTGTGTATATCATCTTCAAACACCCGAATCTGATTGGTAACCACTTCTCAAATGAAGCTTCGAAAATATCCTGCTACCATGTAATTCATCAAGCAATTCCTCAATGGGGAATTTCTCTTTCATGGTGATGGCATGGAGTGCTCGATAATCCACGCAAAATCTCCAGGTATTGTCCCTTTTTTTCACCAGCAACACTGGAGAGGCATAAGAACTCACACTTGCCCTGAGAATACCACTTAACAGCATCTCCTTGACCTGTTTTTCTATCTCAGCCTTTTGGATGTGGGGGTATCTGTAGGGCCTTACACTCACAGGCTCACTACCAGGTTTTAAGGGAATGTGGTGGTCGTGATTCCTCTTAGGAGGAAAAGGTCAGGCTAGTCGCTAAAGGCTTCGGCTTTACTCAAAGAAAAGACTTGATCCAAGGAACTATACAAGTATGGTGGGAGGGCTAAAGTCTTTCACTTCACAGATCAGATAGAGATCTACTTTTTATTCCATGGCCAGCTCAAGAAAGAGGCAGGCTAGAAAGCATACGATCTGAGACTCTTACCTAAAGCCAGTAGGGTGGAAAGAGGGTCTTAGAGTGCTGGCTAGATGAGATAAAGCATATCAGTAAGCGATTGAGGGACGGCGAATGCCTACCCTCAGAATAGTATACCTTCTAGTGATTCGACCTGAAGTTACAGACTTATCTTATCTATAGAAAGAGGTTGGATTCCTTGTCCGACCATCCTATCCTCAAAGACAGCCTTCTAGCTCTTACCCTTCTGCCTTTCGAATACCCCTTCCTACTTCTTCATCCTAGCTCTCCAACTGATTGTCTTACTCCAGCTTTCATTTCAGTTACTGATTCGCCTATCCTCTCCCTTCCGGTCGAGCTAGTTTTTATTCCTCTATCTAGGCCAACATTCATTCTAAGACTTTCACCAGCAAGGGCTGAAAGAGAAGAGCAGGGGGTGGTAGGCTTAGTAGGGCTCGAACCTACAATATCACCGTTATGAGCGGTACGTTTCAACCAATTAAACTATAAGCCCCTACGGATCTCTACATGCAATTCGCTCACTTCGGGAAGAGCGAACGGAAAGAGGAGGCCTTTGCTCTATCTGCTTCTTCCTCTCCCCAGGAATGAACAATTGGAAAAAGAAAAAGATTCTATATATCTTTTTTTTATAGATAGATATAGAATTCTATTTATTATATATATAGAATTCTTTTAGAATATAGAAAAATGAAGTTAAGCAAGCGGCCCTTTCGCGACTAAAACTGCCGGTACGCTTTCCGGCTCGCAACCGATCAAACGGGCGGAGGCTCTCTATTTGCTTGCAATGCCGGCTCTTCGCCTTTAGTTAGAAGTAGAAGTAGAGGGCGCCGTTTGCCCCACACTTCATAAAAAGTAAAAAAGTATGGATGAAGTAAGAAAAAGTACATAAGGAATGAGAAAGGTGGATGTTCTTTAACTGTATACAGTTGTCCAACTACTTTCTTCCTCCGACTTCTTTAGCCACTTCCGGCTTCCCCACTTCCGCATCTGGGGAGAGCTTGCTTCGTGGCGGAGCATTTAGCAATGCCTGGTGAGGGCTGGCTGTCTGGGGACATTTTAAGGGCTGGGCTTGCTTCTCATGAGATTGGGTAAGGGAATCGGAAATGGGCTCATAAACCGGGCTTTTGGGCACACGGAAAAGGGGAAGTGGATGGAGGGTGCTTCTCAGCTAGAGTTGGGGGTGGGGTCGCTATAGTGGCTAGGGTGAGTCTTCCTACACGGCTGGACGCCCGGCTCTAGACGAAGCTGAGGGGGTTACCACCACATCCTCTCCCGATAGACTCGAAGCTCTTCATAGTCAGGCGTGGTAGAAAATCTTCTCTCAAAAAGAGACAGACCAGAGATGACAGAGGAAGGTATTCGGTTCAAAAAAGATACGGCAGTCAGAACAGCTTCAGTCCAAAATTGACTAAGGACAGAAGCAAGCTACAAGCATTAGCAACCGCTTTCGTTTAATCTTAAAAAAAAAAAGAAGCAGCGAAGAAAACAAGACAGTAAGTTGTTGCGCTAACTCGCTAGCGCTAGCGCACTACGGCTTTTCAGCCTCCTGCAGTTCATTCCATTCCCTTCGCTACACTCGACTTAAACCACCTACGAACTCACCCATAAGGAAACTTGTCAAGTAGGTCTTTCGAGCCTTTCCTTTTTTTACAAATCCGGTAAGGTGGGGTATTATCCTTAAGTCTGCTTTATAAATCTTTAGTCGTCTTTCAGTACTGGCGAAGCTTTAGTTGAAGACCCTTCAGTGCCGTTTCGTTTGGTCCCCTGGGTACCTTCTCCGCACTTAGCTGTAAGCATTTCAAGTAGATAAAATCATAAAAGAAGAAATGGGAAGGAGTACTTACATTACGCGATGCGCTATTATTTGAATCCGAAGGTCAATCATTCCCAGTGAAGGTATGGGGGGAAAAGGAGTACGTTAGTCAAATAGAGGGCTCTCACGGGGGCGTAGTCCACGGCTTTAGCCTTAAGCTTGGGCTGTAGTTCTTGTATTGGGCGAACCAAAGCGTTAAATAGCGCCGTTTAGTGGCGTGCAGGGGGTAGTCGTCTTGTTGTGCTGGTAGGTGCGACTATGTGAGTTGACAAGAATACACTGCGGTATGTGTGAGTAAAGATTTTCCTTAGTGATCCAAAGGAGCAAGTAGAGTTACTGCAGACTGGCTTCCCCCCGTATACCCCCGCGGATGCGGATTTCCTACCATTGAAGGAAATAGATCAAACTGCTAATCCCACCCACGCGATGCCCTACCTGATCCATTTCAAATCCAGCCGGAGGTCTTCGAGCCTTGTTACGAACTAAAGTTCTAAAGCAAAGCGCCCTCCCCAGCCCAGGTCAAAGGTCTCCCCGCTCTTTTTAGGGGGTTCGTTACGGTCAGCAAATAAGCCCCGCATCGTATCGATAGCGATTCAGATCACCTCCCCAAGCCTGCCTAACCTAATTGTGTGTGAGCAATCAATCGTGACAAGTCGACCGATCCATAATGAAAGCACCTGTAGATAGAAGCCGTTTGCCGACCGGTGGACTCATCCTCAATGCCGTTTAGGCTCCCCAGTTCAGTCGGTTGTCCGCCGCTTTTCTTTCCCATGCCGGGTATGGCCTTATGGGTAGCAGCCTCCCACAGAGATGGCTTTGTGGTCACCTTCTATTCTGCTTGTTGGAAGGTTCGTCCGGGCCCGGGTCAACCCACCCTCAACTGAGAATCATGAGAAGCAGTACTGGTTGAAGGATCGGCTTTGGAACAGGCCTATGTACGGTCTCTCCACTAAGCTTTGATCTACGCGCGCTAGCTTTCTCGGCGACTAATACCCTTCCGCGGGTCTTTCGTTCATTGCCTATGGTCTCCGGTAAGTTGTCTATAGTTCACTTTCGTCTATGGCCCTGCTCTCTCTTCAACTTAGTTATTAGTACTTCGGAGTGGTGCTGACTCTCCGGCTTGGTTATTGAATGAATCTTATGCTTGTCAGGTCCACACTTGGGTCTTCTCTTGCCTATCGTCCACTTCGGTGACTCCAACCCAGAAACATGAACTTCCGGAGTCCCTATCTAATAGTTACCCCTCTCTTACTGACTAAGGCTAAGGTGGTGTCAACCAAAGGCGCAAGAAGTTCTCACATAAATAGACGTTTGAATATTAGCTCAGTAACATCATTCTCTTATGCCAGCTCTACCTCAATTCCCTTCTTAGCCTCAACAGCTAAAGCATCCCTTTCTGCAGCTCCAGGAACAGCAGAAGAATCTGGAGTTTATGATTCCGGCAGGAGAGGTTCTTTTATAGCTCAGCAGGAGTGGTTTATGCTACTATTTTCAGTTACTGAGAAACCTTTCTAGTTGAATTAAGAGGACATTCCTATACTGCAACTAAAGAAAGAAAAGCTGGTGAATGCCTGACCGGTGAAGCCTTTATCCGAGACTTATTCAGCTCCTGCTAAACCATTCGTCATCCCTCCATCTGTGAATGTCTTTCAGGCATAAGAACCTGTCGGAGGCCTCTTACAGTAGATAGTAAGGAATCAGCTATGGAATAGACTCTGGAGGGAAATCTTTGACTTGATGCCCCACCCGAGCTCTCCATACTCAATTTATCAAGGAGAGTTTTTACCAACCCTGCCATCCTAGAACGTTAGCGTACAAGAGGGGCATTTCTCAATTGAGTTTGTCACACATGGAATCTCAGATGTGGAAGTTTTCTTCCGGCTGCACTCTAGGTCTCACCTAAGATCCTTAGTCTATCCGAGGCTATCGTTAACTGGGGCACGATAGAACCAATGGTCAGTACCTCTTTACTAGGGATGGGGTTCCCGGGAGATTGCTCT